ATATGGGTTCTGTGATTAATCGTTTGCTATGTCAGTATCTATACGTGTTTATTAGATGTATAAAGCCCTTCTTTTTCTAATTTATAAGGAATTACACTACCAACACGATGTAATTAACTCGATTCGTTAGAACAGCTTCCATTGAGTCTCTGCACCTATCCTTTTCCTTTGGATTCTAGTTCGAGAACCACTTGATTTTCTCAAAACAAGGATTTGGCTCAGGATTGCCCTTTTTTTATTCCAGGGTTTCTCTGAATTTGGAAGTTACCACTTAGCAGGTTTCCATACCAAGGCTCAATACAATCAAGTCCGTAGCGTCTACCGATTTCGCCATATCCCCATTTTCCTTTTCTTTGAGACCTGGATTCCTTGTGTAATTTCATCCATCTCTTAGTTTTTTTTGGAATCGTTGAATTCATCACTCGACGTAGTCTACCAGTTCGACTCTATTTGAGAGACCCCGCTTGCTTATTGCAATTCAGAATTGAATTGATTCTATCATTGATGTATTTGCAATTCAATCCAAATCGATATATCCCAAAGTTTTTCTCTCCCCCACCTACCGCCTTCCTTTTTTAGAGTATTCAAAATCATACTATAACGCTTGATATTGATTCTTTTTTTCTAATCAGAATTAGCAATTTTATTTGCTATGATTCTATGTTCTCCTTAGTGAAATATTAATCNTTATTTGCAAATAAAATATATATATATATCAAAAAAAGTATGTAATAATCGAATGAAAATACCAAGAAATTCGTATTTTTTATTTATTATATCTTTCATATATATATTATGATTATTCTTTTCTATGTATTAGATTATTCGTCCGAGCCATATCAAATTGAAAATATCTAAAATACAATTAGAGAAATAAAAAGAAAGTTCAATAAATTCTATAATTTTATTTAAGAATATCCTCTAGTTAAGCATATCAAGTTAACTTTAATCTTTAAGAATAATAAGTTCTCGTTTTTTTTTATAAGTAGAACTTCAAATTTCGAACTAGTTAATAGCTAAGATTAATAACTAAAATCGCATATTTTACAGATCTTCTATACTATAACCTATTTTTATTTGTTACACTATTTCTGCTATGTAAGCCCACTTAGCTCAGAGGTTAGAGCATCGCATTTGTAATGCGAGGGTCATCGGTTCAAATCCGATAGTCGGCTTTTTCTCTATCGATGTTCCACGAACAAGAATTTCTTTTTTCTCCGAATTAAAAGGAGAATCCAGGATCTTTTATGTTGTTCTACCTTACAATTTTGCTAGATACAAAACAATAAAATAAATAATATATATACTAAAAATTCAGATGTTGATGAAATTCCATTTTTTGTGGTACTTTAGTTGATTTTACTCTGTTTATCCTTTAGTTTAATTCAGTTTTAATTTCGGTGTATTCTGTAATGTAAATACAATGAAATTAATTGTGTAAAATGAAATTTCAATAAAATAAAAAAGGAGTCTTCATGTCCCGTTATCGAGGACCTCGTTTAAAAAAAATACGCCGTCTGGGAGCTTTACCAGGACTCACTAGAAAAACACCTAAATCCGGAAGTAATCCGAAAAAGAAATTCCATTCTGGGAAAAAAGAGCAATATCGTATTCGTCTTCAAGAAAAACAGAAATTGCGTTTTCATTATGGTCTGACAGAACGGCAATTACTTAGATATGTATATATCGCTGGAAAAGCAAAAAGGTCAACAGGTCAGGTTTTACTACAATTACTTGAAATGCGTTTGGATAATATCATTTTTCGATTGGGTATGGCTTCAACCATTCCTGGGGCCCGCCAATTAGTCAACCATAGACATATTTTAGTTAATGGTCGTATAGTCAATATACCAAGTTTTCGTTGCAAACCCCGAGATATTATTACTACGAAAGATAACCAAAGATCAAAAGGTCTGGTTCAAAATTCTATTGCTTCATCCGACCCGGGGAAATTGCCAAAGCATTTGACGATTGACACATTGGAATATAAAGGACTAGTAAATAAAATCCTAGATAGGAAGTGGGTCGGTCTCAAAATAAATGAGTTGTTAGTTGTAGAATATTACTCTCGTTAGACTTGGACTTAACGAAAAAAGGAAAGGTTCATAGAATTTTCTTCCCCTTCCCCTTTCCCCGAACTCAATCAACCTAAGGCTAAGGCCCTTAATTTATATTTTCCCATTTAACTAGCAGAAATGAATTAACCCTAGGACCCTTTTTCTTTTTTGTTCTTTCCTCTATGTGTATTTTATATACCACAGTAATTTGCTATAGAGAATTTCTATTAAAAAGGGTCTTATTGCTGGAATAAATTGTTATTTGATTTGATACATTGTGATCGTTAACGTTGATGAATTAAGAGAAACGGAAAGAGAGGGATTCGAACCCTCGGTAAACAAAAGTCTACATAGCAGTTCCAATGCTACGCCTTGAACCGCTCGGCCATCTCTCCTACATAATCTTATTATATGGAAAATAAACTGAGTGAATAGCGAGTTTTTCTATTCCTGCAGTACAGGTACAACCGCAACCGTTGGGGGGTTCCATAGTTCTGTTGGAAAAATTACTTTTCATCTAAGCGGAAGGATCCAGGATTTTTTTACTAGAAATTCCGTTCCCTAGAAAAGTTTTAGTTTGTGTTTTCCAAAAACCAAAGAAAAAGAGAATGGAAGAATTCTTCTTATTGCATAAAAAAATGAAGAAACCTTAAAATTCTGTTTGCATAAGGTACGCTACGCCATACTATCAAAATCGAAAATAGGGTATGAGACAATTAATGACTTTGAAAACACGAAATAGCTGATGAGAGAACTTGTTGTTGAGAAATAGGAAAGTGGAATGAAATCCAGCCTTAGTCAAATATTTCATATCTCTTCTTGTCCAAACAGAAGGAAAAGGATACAATTTGAGCTGAGCGGAAAATCCAAACCTCTTTTATCCATTTAGAGCATATGGATTTAGAGTATATGGATCGATCAATTTATAAGAATCCAATGTGTTTGTTTTTATGTTATTTTGTGAAGGAATGAAAACAATTCTATATAGAATGGGTTGGGAATTATGCCTAGATCCCGTGGAAATGGAAATTTCATTGATAAGACCTCCTCAATTGTAGCCGATATTTTATTGCGAATAATTCCGACAACCTCAGGGGAAAAAAGGGCATTTACTTATTATAGAGATGGTGCGATTTGACTCTTTTTTTTTTACCCCTACCTCCACCTCAGTCTTATGAGAAAGAGAGGGGGTTCGCATAGAGAGAACAAAATTAGTAAAGCAAACCCACGCTTGGGGAAGGTGAGGTGAACTAACAATTCCTTCTGTCGTGTATCCTCGATTGATGCGGCCTCAGATGCTTCAATTGTAGATTTGAGTATTGAGCGAAAGGTTATACCCTACAGGATAGGTTATGGATTACAGGCCAATCCTACTCTACTAGTACCAAATAGGCAGCATAGGGGAGAAAAGCACTACACCTAGAAATAGGAATCAACAAGAGAAAAACTTTGTTAGAAATTAACCCTTTCCTGATCGGTATCAGGGCTGGGAAGAATGGTTGGGATAACAAACAACCATCAGGTTTGTACTTTGGATACCCCTATAACCATCAAAGATCGTTGAAGTGGCTAATTCCTCTAACTAGGAGGCGTTGAGAACAAAGAAATTCTTAGAGCTATCGTTTTCCTCTAGCATTAATAGAATTCATTGGTGTTAAGAAAAACCTCTTGCGGGAAGGTTGGCTAGAGATTTCTTGGAAAAATACCAGCCCCTTTCGGTCCATAATGAGACGGGACTAATTCTATTTTGATTCTATAGATTTTTTCGCATTAGTACTATGTACAGAAGGGAGGAGCCGTATGAGATGAAAACCTCATGTACGGTTTTGGAACGGAGATTTTTTGAATAGAATGAACGACCGTAACGGATGTTGGCTCAATCCGAAGGAAATTATGCGGAAGCTTTGCAGAATTATTATGAAGCTACGCGACTAGAAATTGATCCCTACGATCGAAGTTATATACTCTATAACATAGGCCTTATACACACAAGCAATGGAGAGCATACAAAGGCTTTGGAATATTATTTCCGGGCACTAGAACGAAATCCCTTCTTACCGCAAGCTTTTAATAATATGGCCGTGATCTGTCATTACGTGCGACTATCTCCACTATAGAAAGATCAAAAAGGAAGGATCAAATTTTCTAGTATTTACTAGAAAAAGGGCTTTCTACATAGGGATCGTCAAAACAACGATTTTTCCCTATCAGCTGTAGGAAAGAAGGACACTTCACGAGAATCAAAAAAGGAAGAAAGTATGGCCTATACTACTACTCTATGGATAAAGTTTCTCAAATTGATAGAGAAAGCACCGTAAAGATCAATTAGTGAGCGACTCGGTCGATACAACTAAAAAAAACTGCTTACTTATCCCATGATATGGGGCAAAATTTAGGAATCCGCTTATGTAATAGAGCCGATCCACTAAGGGATTAAGCAGCGGTGTAGTATCAGATCCCAAAGATAGTAAGTTCTTTTTTCTTTCTTATGGGAAAAAGTCTTTTTCAAGGATTCTATAGAGATTTCATATATGAAACCGGGATAGTTACCTTTCAGAAAATTCGAACGAAGGCTATAGATCTATCTATGCCTCATTCTTCTGAAGGTGGGAAAAAAGATCAAACTAATTTTTGATCAAAATTAGGGTTTGAAACTTAGGTAATTAACTTCTTCTGCTTAACCCAAGAACAAATTGGATCGATTTTTGAGAAATCGAATTGAGTTAAGATAGGGGAAATTAAGATAGCAATTTCTGAGCCGTATGAGGTAGGAAACTCTCAAGTACGGTTCTAGGGGAAGGAACTGCCTATTCCGACCGAGGAGAACAGGCCATTCTACAGGGTGATTCGGAAATTGCGGAAGCTTGGTTTGATCAAGCTGCTGAGTATTGGAAACAAGCTATAGCGCTTACTCCGGGAAATTATATTGAAGCACAGAACTGG